TACCGTTGAGTTAGCAACCCGAATATAAAAAGTTTATGTAAATACAATCAAAAAAAAAGATAGATAAATGTCAAAATTTATAGACCACCTCTTCGTTCTTATGTTATCGACTTTTAAATCAAAACCCCTATTCTTATTATATCAAAGAGAATTCAAGTAATCCCATCATTTGAATAATATAAGGTAAAAATCAAACCGCTCGGACAAAAATAAATTTATCTACTTATCACGATGAATTATATTTGTTCGATACACTGTTGTCAATATAAATGTTGAAAAAATAATACAATGGAAAAACAAAATAAATGGAATTTATTTCAATACTATTAAAAAAAGGGCTTGTGTTGGATTGTCACTACATAGCTGAAAAAAGTTTAGATAGAGGAATAAAAAAAGACCAAGTAGAAAAAAAAATATCAGATTGAATCAATAAGCAATAATAAGTAATTAGACTAAAAAAAGGGAGGATTCCTTGGTTATTACTTATTAGTATAGTTTCAACGAAAACCGACCAATTGAAGGAACTCCCAGAATTTTATATTTCTAGGATCAAGCAACTCGAGTTTTGTCGTTCTAGAACATGAGATTTTATAGAAGCAATGAAAAATAGATATGAGTAGAATCCAAAAAAGGAAAAAAAAAAGTATATATATAAATACAAAAATTTATATAAGAATTACTATCCCTTTCTATTTCTTTATTTCCTTAATTAAATTTTGTTTGATTAGGACCAAGTTACTTAAAAACCTCTGCCTTTTTTAAAAGATCCCGAACAGTTCCTGTGGGCTGAGCGCCCTTTTCAAGGAAATATAGAATAGCAGGAACGTTTAAATAACTTTGATTCTTTATCGGATCATAAAAACCTACGTTCCGAAGATCTCTTCCTTCTCTTCGGGATCGAACATCAATTGCAACGATTCGATAGACGGCTCATTGGGATAGATCTAAGTAAATGAACAAGACCCCCCCTAGAAACGTATAGGAAGTTTTCTCCTCGTACGGCTCGAGAAAAAATGATTTGGAGTTTTGTCTACGTATAGAATTATAATTTATGGCAAAGGAGTTGATAAAATAAATTAGAATGGGATTTAACTCATTTTTTTCTTCCTCCTTCCTGAAAAAATAAAAATCATTTGTACCCATAACTCAAGTTGGATAATTCTCAAAGAGCTTAAAAGAAAAAAAATCTTTAGGCAATTTATTTCATTTTTTGAATGGTCTTTAACCCCCTCTTGCTTGTCTCATTTAATCTTTATTATTATCCAGTTATTGAGACAATTGAAAAAACGGTGTTTACTTGTTCTGGGATCCTTTTTTTTGTTTTAAATCAGTGGGTTTAGACATTTCTTCGGTGCTTCTTAATCCTTACAAAATGGCAGCAACATACCCCTTTTGTGATTTCTTTCTATCAAAGAATCATATAAACGCTCGATTCCCGCGTGATACACTTTGAATCGAAAGACTTTTCTCAATTTCAACAAATTTTACTTTTGAATTAAAAACTTGACTGAATCGGATCCTTTCAATTTCTATATTGATATATATGATATACTTACAAAGTTGTTCCAATTTATTGATTGGTATTAACCCTAGATTCTTGCCCCCTGAAAGATGAATCCATACTTTCTACCCGAGCTCCATCATGTACTATATTCATTACAACCTAACAAAAAAGGATTCTAGTGAAAACAGAACAGATGTCGGGTCAAGAGCACCTTCATTCATAGAAAAGATGGCGGATGTAAGAATAAAAATCCACACCGGATCGTGTCCTTCAAGTCGCACGTTGCTTTCTACCACAGCGTTTCAAACGAAGTTTTACCATAACAAAAAATTCCTCTAATTTGGAACCCATATGGAATTGATTCAATTATGGAATCATGAATAGTCATTGGTTCCGTCGATACATAAACATATCAATCTATACCCTTTTTTTTCTTCTATACAAAGATGGCAAAAATTTTTTTGAAGCAATCTTAGCAAGACCCCACCTATTATTGTATGTTATTGTATGAATGCAACACTTTAACTTTACTTTTTATTAAAAAAATTAAAATATCTGTTTCTTTTCGAATTGAACCATCAACGATTTAAAGCAGATAAATGGATTGAAAAAAAAAAAAACCCCATTTTTATTTTTTTGTGTGAGATAGATAAAAAAGACCGATCGAAGAGAATATTTAAGTACTTGTTCTTTCGATTCGAATTTTATTAATAAGATAAGATGAACGAATTAGGGGTTTTTCGTACCTATGAGATAGACTGAACTACAGTCTTTATTATGGATCCGTTACATATGTAACTTGATTCGTTATTAATGAGATTCGGACATACACAGATATACATATATTTAAATGAAGACCTCCTGTTACTGTTACTAATTAAGAACTATCTATCCCACGACTCTCTGGGAATGCTGAATCAGAACAAAAATAAAAAAGGATACCTTTTGGGGAAAGGATACTCTCTAGGGACAAAGACAAACAAGTCCAGATTAGGCGCTTGCTCCTAATTTTTTAGTTTACCCAAACCCAGTCTTGTCTTAAGAGACTTAATCCCATTAATTGAATGTAATAACCCCCCTCTTGTTTAGAATAAAGAGATCCTAATAATTTGGCTCCCCCATTTTTTTAAGTTTAATTTGAATGGATAAAGAATAAGATATAGGATATAGGAAAGAAGTGCTCTTTCTTAGTGTAATTCAAAATAAAATGTATCGTTGAAAATTTAAAAAGATATGAGACGTAAGGTTTTTTCTTCAAATTAAGTAGCTCTAAACCCCTTCAATATGAAGGGAATGAACATATGATGAAAAATCCGCCCATACTTTATTTTTTAATTAGTTGAATTCAACTAGGGTGTGACCTATGTTACCATCATATCTTGATGACAAACAAATCTATTTAGTAATATCTGTATGTTGTGAAAAACAAAGATATGATTCATAAAAGAATCATTCAAAATTATAAAAGAAACAAGAATGACATTCTATCCAATATTAGGCATTTAAACATAACGTTACTTTCAAAATAAACTTTTACTCTGATACAATGTATCTACCTGGGACGAAAGGATTCGAACCTCCGAATACCGGGACCAAAACCCGTTGCCTTACCACTTGGCCACGCCCCATCTATATTTCCATTCTACACTAATAAAGAATAATATTAGTATTGGGTCTTGGTCAATTACAGGGCAATTTTATATATAAAATTTTTATAGAATAGATTAGATTCTTGCTAGGATTTTTACGCGTGTAGATATAGAATTCAGCCGAATTCATTGATCATTACATATAATTTAATTAAGATATTCTATGAAAGTATTATTTCTTCTATTCTCCTTTGTTTGAGAATTGGGGAATTTTTGATTGGGTGGGTTCAAAGAAAAAGAAGGATTTTTGTCTACCTTACTTTACTTCATTTTCCTTATATCATTAACTCAATCAAAATGCAATTATCTCCAAGAACAAAACGCCTGTTATGCTTAATATCTTTAGTTTGATCTGCATTTGTCTTAATTCTGCCTTTTATTCGAGTAGTCTTTTATTCGCCAAATTGCCCGAGGCCTACGCTTTTTTGAATCCAATCGTAGATCTTATGCCAGTCATACCTTTGTTCTTTTTTCTCTTAGCCTTCGTTTGGCAAGCTGCTGTAAGTTTTCGATGAGATCCTTAATATTATTCTATAAAATTAATGCTTTATTAGTCTTATACTATAAACCTTCGATTCAAACATTGAAAGTCTGAAAGTCTTGGTTGGCTAGCTTCTAGAAATCCAAATCCGGCTCACCCCGGATTCCCCATTCTGCCCTTTTGAAAGACCCTATATATAAGGTTAAGGTTAGGATCCCCCGCAATATCTAATTGGAGGTATGAAAGAAATTTTTGGTAATGGAGGATCTATTCTCTTTTCTCATTTTTTTTTTACAAAAAAAGATCTTGGAGATTGTGTAATGCTTACTCTCAAACTTTTCGTTTACACAGTAGTGATATTCTTTGTTTCTCTATTTATCTTTGGATTCCTATCTAATGATCCGGGGCGTAATCCTGGACGTGAAGAATAAAAAAGGGAGTTTTCATTTTCATTGCTTGATTTTTAAATTTTCTTAGGATTTTTTATCTATTCCACATGGTTAACCAGGAAACATTAAAAAGGATTGGCGAAATTTGAAAGAGAAATCAAATATTAAGTCATCAACAAAAACGGAAAGAGAGGGATTCGAACCCTCGGTACGAATAACTCGTACAACGGATTAGCAATCCGCCGCTTTAGTCCACTCAGCCATCTCTCCCAATTGAAAAAGATAATTACTATGTTATATTACACATGAAATAAGGATTGAAAAAGTATTTCTTTCTCTTTCTTTATCTTATCTATATTCTATCTACAACTTTTATTAGCAATTACAGTTAGTTCAAGTAAGGGATCGAAAGATTCAATAGAAAAAACAGAAAGAAGACCCCTTTGCTTTGATTTTGTTCGAAAGGGCCTTTTTTATTCCCGTGGCCTGGCCTGGTAAGTACCTAGCCGGGCCTTTTTTTGTTCCAACGAATCCTACGGTTTCTCTAATAAAAAAGGGGGGTTGCTATTAAAGCAACAACAAAAAGACAAAGGGCTGTTTTCATTCTTATTATTAGATAAAAGAATATAACATCAATACGTCATTTCTTATTATTTTTTTATTTCTTCCTTTTTATTTTTATGAATTTTTTTTTTTTCAATTTTTGAATCCCCACGAAAAACGTCAACACTCTCATTTTCATGATTCTTTTATGATCCTGTCTTGATTAGCCCAAATTATCCCTGTTCGACAAAAGGCCCTTTGTATATAATAATCGCATTGTAGCGGGTATAGTTTAGTGGTAAAAGTGTGATTCGTTCGAGTAACCCCTTAAAAAAGTTAAGGGGTCTTTTCGGTTTGATTCATATTCCGATAAAAAACTTTATTTCTTAAAAGGATTTAATCCTTTACCCCTCAATGACATATTGGAGGAAAAA